ATTCAAATATTCTAGAATCAAATTAAATATATAAATATATATATTACTAAACTTAATATATATATATATATTTATTTAATATATGGAAATGATTATTTATTGGATTCTAATTAGATATATATATTAATCGAATTAAATTATTCAATTTTAATATTCTTAAATTAATGTATTATTTAATTTGAATATAGAATATAAATTCTATAATCAATTCTATATCTATAATAAAATAAACAATACAATATAGAATAAAAAATTTAAGAGAATTGAATTTTATTTAATTTGAATATAACAATAGAAAATAAAATATAAACTTATTTTCGCATCCAGTCCTTTCGAATAGGAAGCTCTTTCTTGTAAAAAAATTATCCTTGCCTTTGTTTATGTTTTGGATTGGAACAAATTACTATAATTCGCCCCCGCCTACGGATCAATCGGCATTTTTCACAAATTTTACGAACAGAGGCCCTTATTTTCATATTTTTTATTCCTTAACTTAATCCTGAATCTCTTTATTGGAAGAAAATGAGGTTTCCTTCAATTTTGCACTTCTAATTGTGCTACTCAACCCCAAAAATGTTGAAGTTGAAAAAAGCAGTCTAATTAAACAACTTATACTTCCATTTTGACTTTTGTGGGCTTATACGTATATTATATAAAATAATATAAAATAAGAGTATGTCGAATCCTTTCGGAAACATAACCAAGAATCATATTTTCATTCTAGAAAGGAACCTCGAACATACCCTTGCGAAGTGATTCAGTAATTAAATGCTTATGAATCCATTTTTTTTTTCTTTTATCCATATTCCAGTTAAACCCCCTTCACGCATTCACTAATCTATGAAGAGTGATATTAGAAACCCTTGTTTTCTCTCTTTCACAAAAATGCATAGAAGAGAAGTTTTCATAGAATTCAAATATCAGAAAGATTACCATATATAACATAAAACTTCTCCGCCGATTCTTTCTAATCGAGCCTCTCGATCTGTCATTATACCTCTAGAAGTAGAAAGAATTACAATCCCCATCCCTCCTAAAATTCGAGGAATTCGTTGATAATTAGAATAGACTCGTAAACCAGGTGTACTGATCCGTTTTAAATTCAAAATCGTTTTATATGATCCTTTCCTATTTCTTCTATATCGTAGAGTTAAAACTAAAAAAGATTTGTTGTTTTCCCTATGTTTTCTCACGTTTTCAATAAAACCCTCTCGTAAAAGTATTTTAACAATGTTTTCGGTGATGTTAGTAGATGGTATTTGAACTGTCCCTTTTCTATTCATGTCAGCATTTCGTATAGAGGTTATTATGTCAGCGATGGTGTCCTTACCCATGAGAAATGAAAAATGATTGTTGTCCCTGACTTTCGATATAATCAGCATGCTCCTTTCTCTACTTTTTATTCTTTTCTTTTTTATTTTTATTCAATAAGTTTTATTCAATAAGATATCTAATCAATAAGATATCTAATATCGAATAAAACTTATTGAATATTGAATTCCAATAAAATAATAAGATAATAATAACTAATAAGAAGAATTTACTATTTCTATTTCTATATTTTTCTATATTTAATTTCTATTTTTAATTTATATTATAGAATTCTGTAGAGATATTCCATATTATATTATTATATATAAATTCGAAATTACCTAAATTACCATAAGAATTCTTAAACTTCTGCATAAATACATATGTGTGAGGCAAAATCTATAAATGAGTCTATTTCATTCATAAAGAATATATTTATTATATATCAATATTAGGATCTCGTATCTTATAATACCTCGGGTGCTAATGAAACTATTTTAGTGAAATTTAATTGTCTCAATTCCCGGGCGATTGCGCCAAAGATTCGAGTTCCTTTTGGATTTCCTTCTTGATCAATGACAACTGCAGCATTATCATCATACTGTATTATCATACCGTTGCTACGCTTGAGTTCTTTACAAGTACGGACAATTACAGCTCTAATCACTTCTGATCTTTCTAAAGGCATATTTGGCACTGCTTCCTTTATTACAGCAATAACAATGTCACCAATATAAGCGTATCGTCGATTAGTAGCTCCTAGGATTCGAATACACATTAATTGGCGGGCTCCGCTATTATCGGCTACATTCAAATGGGTTTGAGGTTGAATCATATATTTTTTTGTTTCTGTTCTTTCCGTCCAAAGGTTGAAGTAAAAAAATCTTCTGTGTTCAAAAAAAAAAAGAAATCTACCATTCCAATCTTTTTGTTTTCATCCTAGAGACCTCTTTCCATTGCGTTGGTTCTCATTTTTATCTTGAAATAATGAATTGAGTTCGTATAGGCATTTTTGATGCTGCTATTGAAATAGCCTTTCTGGCTATATTTTCTGCGACTCCGCCCATTTCATAGAGTATTCTACCTGGTTTAACGACAGCTACCCAATATTCGGGAGATCCTTTTCCTGAACCCATACGTGTTTCGGTAGGTCTGACTGTAACCGGTTTGTCTGGAAATATGCGTACCCATATTTGTCCACCTCGGCGGACATTTCGTGACATTGCCCGCCGCCCTGCTTCTATTTGTCTAGATGTGATCCAAGTGGGCTCAAGTGCCTGAAGAGCATATCTTCCGAAGCAAATATGATTACCTCGATAGGATATTCCTTTCATTCTTCCTCTATGTTGTTTACGGAATCTGTTTCTTTTGGGGTTATAGTTGATGGTTGTTTTTCAATTTCATCTCTATTACAGAACCGTACATGAGATTTTCACCTCATACGGCTCCTCGCGAATGAAACGATTCAAAAAGAAAAAATAACAAAAATCAAAAAAATAAATAGATTTCAATATAGAATAATATATATAAAATAAGATATATTAAGATATATTAAATAATATAATGAAATCTCGGTTTTTTTTTGAGATTTCTGCAAATTTGTATATCTTGTTTTGCTATATAGAATTAAACATGTATTCTTATAGTATAGATAATTTAGTATAGAAAATTTTTGCTATCCATATATATAACTAGATAATGTTGTTATGTTATAAGGTCCTAACGAATCTTTATTTTTCTGTTTTTTTATTATTATCTATTATCATATCGGACATATCCGATTGGAACCAAATTCAAAATTCAATAAAATCAAAAAATTCGCGGGCGAATATTTACTCTTTCATTATACATTTTTCAGATGGAATGTAAGGTTAGGCCATGACTCCTAAAAAAAAAATGGGTTCTTGGTTCGTTTCGCCATCCCACCCAATGAATTTTTAAGATTTCTTTTTAATCAAATCTTAGGCATTCACAGGTTCCCTCGTTCCCATCGCTTCTCGATTAATGGTTAGGTCTGATTTCTACAACGAAGCCTCTAGAATATTTAGAATATAGATAGAATTCAATAATATATTATATAGAATATAAATTAATATAAATAATATATATAAATCTAAATTAATATAACTAATAACATATATATAATAAATAAGATTATATAATAAATAAGATTTTCTTTTTTCTTGAATCAATCTTCTTAGTTTTTAATTGACTCGTGGCTCTTTATTTGTTCTAGGAATATTCTTTAGTTGTCCTAGGAATATATTCATCTATATATGGATGAATTCATATTGATGCTTTATTACACTACCTATTTTTTATGAGATGACCCAGAGACCTTTACATATTTGAATTCTATACCATTGAGATTCTTTTTTCTTTCCTTTCTTCCTTTCACCCCTTCATTTATCCGTATACTCTTATTGCTTTACAACTCATAATCAGATTTTTTTCTTGCTTTATTTATGCAATATCTTAGTTGCTATAATTATATCATCAATTATTCTATCTTTATTTAGATTGTTTATTTTGATTAGTTCTTTAGATCCAGATAATGAGAAGCGATAAGTTGGTTATTAGTTCTTTATTTTAGTTGGTTATTAATTCTTTAATTAATAATTAATTAAAGAATTAATTCAATTTTAAATTGAATTAATTGAATTTAAATGAATATTAATTATTTCATACTATATAATTAATATAATTCATTCCTACTACGAATTGGTTTCTTTAGTTTCTTTTTTTTGTTGAATTGAATTCTAACCACTCTAAAAAAATCAACGAGTCGCACACTAAGCATAGCAATTCTATCAATATCAAATGATTTCTTTAATTTTTGTATTCAATTCAATCTTATAAAATTTCGATTTTTTGTTTTATCGAGACGGGAAACGTTAAAGATAAGGAAAAAGTTTATTATTCTTTGTTTACAAATATCCAAACTTTGATCCCTAATATCCCATAAATAGTTCGAACGGTATAGGAACAATAATCAATTTTAGCTCGAATGGTTTGTAGAGGAACCCTACCTTCTCTGATCCATTCGACACGTGCAATTTCTTTTCCGTCGATACGCCCCGCAATTTGTACTTGAACTCCTTTTGTACCTGCCTGTTCAGTTAATTCAATAGCTTTTTTCATTGCTTTACGAAACGAGACTCTATTCTTTAATTGTCCGGCTATAAATTCTGCAAGAATAGTAGGGTGTCCATAAGCGTTTGCAATTCTTGTAATAAAAATATTGAGTTTTCGGTGCACAGAATTTAGTTTTTTTTGCACATTCATCTGTAATTCTTCGATTCTTCCAGGCTTACCCCCACCCTCTATTAATAACTTTGGGAAACCCATATAGATTTTGACTTGAATCAAATCGATTCTTTTTTGAATCTTTATCCGTGCAATTCCCTCGACACTTGAAGATATTTTTATATTTTTTTGTATATAATTCTTGATACAATCTCGTATTTTTTTATCTTCTTGCAGATTCTCGGAATAATTTGTTGATTGTGCAAACCAAAGAGAATGATGACTTTGAGTTGTACCAAGTCTGAAACCAAGCGGATTTATTTTTTGTCCCATAATTCCCCCCTACTATACATAAAATATAAAAACATAAAATATAAAATGACTAATATACATAAAATGATCCATCCTACTTATGTATTTTTTTTTTTTATCTTTATCCATCA